GGCATCAACTTATGCCGAATTGCTCCGCATATAGTTCCTCTAACCACATTTTCTAACCGAACCAGCGCCAATCCGAATTGATCTTGTAAGAGATCCGCTACAGATCGAATCCGTTTATTTTTCAAATGATTCATATCATCAAGTGTACCCATTCCAAATTTCAGTCCAATCAAATGATCCGCAGCTGCTAATACATCTCGCGGTAACAAAAAAGTATTGTTCTGAGGTATATTAAGATTCAGCCTCCGGTTCATATTTCGTCGACCAATCCTTCCTAATTCACATCTTTGGTGAAAAAATTTCTTTTGTAATTCCTTACATAAGGATTCAGAAAATACCGGATCCCCACCTACACAAGCAAATTGTTGATAAAATTCCAAAATGGCATTTTCTTTTGACCCAATTCTTTTTTTCTCCTTATCAGTCAGGAAAGACAAGAAAATTTCAGGGTAGCAAAGATTCTCTAGAATTTCTCTTAGATTCGAACCCATAGCTGATGATAGAACTAGAATAGATATTTTCTGTTTCCTACTAACACGAGCCCATATCCTTGCTTTTCTATCAATCTCTAATTCTAATCTTCCTCCCCAATCTGATATTATGGTACCCGCATAGACCGAAAGTCCGTTATGGTCCAATTCGGACCGGTAATAGATACCGGGACTTTGCAATATTTGATTGATCACAATTCTGTATAGTCCATTTACTATAGAAGTTCCCAAGGAATTCATTAGAGGAATGTTTCCAATAAAAATTGTTTGTTCTTGCATATCCCCTCTGCTTTTCAAAATTAATCCTGCGGATACATATAATTCAGAAGAATATGTGAGTGATTCATATACAGCATCTCTTTCTTTTATCAAGGGTTCTACCAATTGATATGTGTCCACAAATAATTGAAATTCAATTTCTTGATCTGTATCTTCAATTTTTGGAAACTTAGAAAGTTCTTCTCTTAAGCCCTGATCAATGAACCTACAAAATCCTTCAAATTGTATCTGATTAAACCCAGGTATTGTAGACATTCCCGCATTTCCATCTCCGAGCATTTTGAATTTCCCATTTATCAAAAAATCCCATTTCTGTATGAATCGATCTAGCAATGATAGAATTTCGATTCTGTTTACTGAATCACATGAAATTTTACCCACCTCCATATATATGGAATGTATGAAATATGAAATACATATGAACGGAGGAAAAAAGATAATTTTAGACTTAATTAAATTGGAATTTCTAAGAGAGAAATACAAATGGAAAATAATTGAGAAATTCCACTTAGACTTACGGAGTTTTGTATAGAAAAGTAATTCAATTTATACCATTATTATGATATTCCATATTCCAATCCGACTGGATACCAGAAAAATAAACGGATTCGGGATTTGATCTATTCGCTGAGCTAAAGACATAATAATCAGAAACAATATAACAATAGAAAGTTTGTTTTTTTAGCACTTAACCTTGTCGTGGATTCCATTGTTCAAAAAATGATTTGCAGAAAACTCTTTTTTCTTTTTTTAGTAGAATTTTGAGAATACGATTGAAGTGCGTAAGAAGGCTTGTATTTATTAAACCCGTGCGGATCTAGCTATCTATATATATATCGCTTCCCTTTATTGCACCTTATTGCATAGTTCTATTCGGGACAGCACATGTCGCGCTCTATCAAAATTTCGATTTTCTCTTCATAAATTACAGTACAGCATAGACAGATAAAATACCCGATAAGATAGTTGTGTAACTGTAACAACCTAGGTTCTGGGGTTTACATAGACTCAGAATTGCGGTTATAATTGAAATTGAGAAGTCTTTTTTTATCGAAAAAAATCAATACTGATTAGTTATGTATCAATTTTGTTTTTCTTACATCATTTATCATTAGGGAAACCCAATTTGAGATTGAAATCCAAGAATTTTCCAGTCAATAGTTAATGGTTCCAATTTGTCCTGGATTTTGGCTTGTGTGACTGAAAATCCATATTTGGTTTGTCAATAGATCAATAGAAAAGAGAGGAATTTCGATATTGTGTGTTTTGAGATACTATAAAAACAATTGAAGGGATGGCTCCACTTCCAAAAAGAGGACGGATTTCTTTTAGGCAAGGAATTCAGGAACACAAGGTTTCAGATAGAAGTACAAAAAAAAAAAAGACATTTCGTAACCCCCCAAAAAACAAAACAAGCAAACGGGGAATATTTGCATCTATTTTGTATAGTTTTGGCGGTATGGCCGAGCGGTAAGGTGGGGGACTGCAAATCCTTTTTCCCCAGTTCAAATCTGGGTGTCGCCTGATCAACAAAAGACAAGACTCGAAATCCCTTATTCTGCTTTGCTGGTATAACTCGCCGAATTTTGCACAGCAAAACTAGGCGTAGGAAAAAGACTCTTGATACTTTATTGTTCTAAATAACTGCGGGTTCCGTTCTTTAAAGTGCTATAAATCTTTGCATCTAGGATTCAAGGGAAGATTCTAGTAGTGGAAAGGCTATCATATCAAATCAAGAGTTACCGATTTCTTTCCACTACTAATGGAGTGTCTACTTACCAGGTCTTGAATTAGATTGGATAGTCAAACGGAAAATCAAATTAATAGTTATGGAAGGGGCAGAAAATACTTTGTATACAGAGTATACAAACTCATGAGAGTGTCTGAGTGCACGGGCATTCAATCAATATTAGATTGGATGCATAAAGGAGAATGGGTCTTCTTATTACTACATATTAGTAACATTCCCTTTGATACTTCCAAAGAAAAGGGTGACTGCGTATTTTGTTTAATGTTTCCCGATTCTACTAGAAATCATATAAGAACTTGTTATACGTGGATTTATAGGAGTCTTTCATCAAGGGTCTTGGGTCAGAATCCCTTTTTGACTCTGCACCAGTGATTCCACTATTATTAGTAAACAATAATGGAATAATTCCTTCATATTCATAGAGATTAGGGGACATAATTCACATGGATATAGTAAGTCTCGCTTGGGCTGCTTTAATGGTAGTTTTTACATTTTCCCTTTCACTCGTAGTATGGGGAAGAAGTGGACTCTAGAGATACTACTAATTGAGTTGGGGAATAAAATTGTATCACTTTTTTTATAGATTTTTTCTAGATCGTTCTGCATCTTAATATTGAATTCATTAATTTAATTCAATTTCGAAATCCGAAGAAGTAATTGATTGAGTGGTTGACAGATGATCCAAGGAGTTCTATGGTAACTTCTTCGAAATGCTAAAAAAAAAAAAGATTACTTTATTTTCATTTTCTTTTATTAACTTGATTTTCTTTTAGTAATATATGCCCAATATTGTTTTTCCTTCATTGATTTGATTCTTGGTTAATGGATACCGGAATTCCTATCGAAAATAATAAGAAATCTAGAAATTAGAAAATTGTAAGAGTTCCCTTTTGATTATTTCAGATTGATTGGAATCAACAAAAAGAAAATAGATAAAGCAAAAAAATAGAATTAAGATACTATGTAGATTCCATATATTTAATTGATATTAAGATGTATGAAGATACATATACATATTGTAGATTGATCTCTATTCAGTTTGTATCTTTCTACAGTACAATAATCAAAATAGATAGTATGGTCGAAAGATTCATATATGAATCTTTCGACCATACTATCGAATCTCATAGCTTACTGCTGATTCTAGTCCCTTCATTTCATTTAAGACGTGAAATTGGAATCTTTTTTCTTAAATCATTGATAAGAACTAAGAAGTCAAGTTTCATTCAAATTAATCACCTTGACTGACAGTTTTTACGTATATTATAAGCAAAAAAGCAGTAGGAACTAGAATGAACAGTGCAGTAGCAATAAATGCGAGAATATTTACTTCCATAATCTCATCGTTTCGTTTTTTTTTTACTTCGCAATAACTCGGGATTTAATCCCATAGAGATGATAAACCTTTCGCTTGTAAATTCAATGGGATGAATTCCATTTCGATGATATCGAATCGGATCAATATCATGAATAACAATATCGGAGCTATCAAGTCGATTCAGCATCGAGAATTGAATAGTATAACATAGGTAGATCTTTTATCCACACACCGAATACAAACTTTGATTCCGGATTCAATCAAAAGAATTCCTTTAGTTTATACTTTAACTACTTTATTTTTATTTATCATTCTTTGCCATTCTGTCTGTTCTATAATCTACCGCCTTCCTTGTACAACCATCTAACCGCTTTCCACGTCCATTATTTATATTTACAAATGGTTTCCAAAAAAACCCAAACAAAGAATAGAAAGGAAATCGAAAAGAGTTAAGTTCGAAACTACTTTTTTTTTAATGATCTAATTTTCTTGAAAAACAAAGAAAAAAGAAGTGTGATAAAGACGAGTCCCAGTATAATAAAAAACCGAATATTCCATGAAATTGACTATTTTCGATTTTTTTCTTTTTTCAACAATTAAAAATAAAGATTATTCATTCCCCCTCTTAGAGGGGCGAGATCCTTGGTTTATCTTTATCTTGATTTTATTAAGAATATCCTCTCTCTTTCTTTGCATTAGTAATCGAACGCATATATCAAAAGTTCGGTGTGAAATTTGAATGAGATAGATAGTTTTAAATTCAAATTAGTAATTTAAGTTACACAAAATGGAAACCAGAAAAGAAGATATTTTGACTCTGAAAAGTATTTCATCAAAGTAACTATCTTAAATTCATTTTGTATCGTACAAGAAATGAATTCCATTTGTGGATATGCTTCCGGGAACGATATAACGGTATGGTGTACTCGATTCTATTACATACACGGATCGAGAGCAGTGAAAAAAAAACCAGACCCAATACGGTATCTCTTGGAATCCTGAATATGATGCTACCACTACCAATAATTGTACCAATTCACACATGTCTCTTTCTCATTAACCGGTACCGGTTGATGAGAAATGCGAAACGAAAAAAAAAAGAAGGATACCGTTGGGAATGAAATTATACCATTTGTACCCAGTTTAACAGAAAATGGAGAGA